TATAGGGAACTTAGATAAATCTTGATTTCAATCATTCCATTTTGTTTTACTCTTGTTCTTTCTTTTTCTTTATCCAGGAGATAACCCCCCCAAAACAGGTATGAAAGCTATAATTGTAAACCACGATCAAATCTATGGAAGCATTGGTTTATACATTCCTCTTAGTCTCGACTTTAGGAATCATTTTTTTCGCTATTTTTTTTAGAGAACCCCCTAAAGTTCCAACTAAAAACACGAAATGATTTTTCATTATCTCAATTGAAGTAATGAGCCTCCAATATCGTAATATTGGGGGCTCATTACTTCAACTAGTCCCCATGTTCTTCGAATGGATCTCTTAGTTGTTGAGAGGGTTGCCCAAAAGCAGTATATAAGGCATACCCAGTAAAACTTACAATTAAACCGGATATAGAGATGGCAATTAAGGTTGCTGTTTCCATGATTCTATAATATCAAGACTACAATGGATCTATAGGGTAAGATCCTTTATCTACAGCGGAATGGTATACAAAGTCAACAGATCTCAATAAAAAAAAATAGGATTTATGGCTACACAAACCGTTGAGGGTAGTTCTAGATCTGGTCCAAGACGAACTGTTGTAGGAGATTTATTGAAACCATTGAATTCAGAATATGGTAAAGTAGCTCCGGGGTGGGGAACTACCCCTTTGATGGGGATTGCAATGGCCCTATTTGCGGTATTTCTCTCTATTATTTTAGAGATTTATAATTCGTCCCTTTTACTGGACCAAATTTCCATGAATTAGAGAATTAGATTCACAAGAACCAACTAACTAGCTTTTCATTCAATAGAAAAGTAAAGTTTAGCATTTAGATCGTTCATTTTTAGCCCATTCCATTTTGATTTGGTAGTTCGACCGCGAAACTTCTTTGTTTCTGTATTTCCGGAATATGAGTGTGTGACTTGTTATAATGGATCCTATTGATAGTACAGAACATAAAATGGATACGTCATCTTATCTTGATAGATGGCTTTACCCCGTCAGATATTTATTCTAGTATCTGGAGCACGGAATATAGAAAATAAATAGATTCTAAAGTGTTAGAACTATGATTTATACTTAATATTTATATTTAGACCTCGCAACCGGACGAAAAAAAAATGAAAGAGTTAGAAGAATTCATTTAGAAAAAGAAATGGAATTTTATTCTTTAAAACTGCCACCGCTTATCCATTTCTTTGTATTTTTTTTCATTATATCTATTTATTGAAATTGAATAAGTGATGATCCAGCAGTTCTTACTCAGGGAATTTTTGGACTTCGATTAAAGGTTTTTTTGGAAATCATCGTGGTTCTGGTATGAATCTCAGGTTTTAAATTGATTCTATAGGGTCTTAACAAGCAAATTCTTATCAATAATAATAAAAAAAAAAAACAGCAGTAAAATCTTATTCCATACACAATACAAAAAAAATGAAGTAAATAATAGAATATTCAAGAGGCCAGTAAGGATCAAGAGAAAAGACGAGTGAGCCGACTTGAAATTTTGGCATTATAAACACTAAGAATATCTTTTGGATTTCTATTTTTTTTTTATCTTCAAAAAAGATTGGAATCATAGGATTAAGTTCAGAAGTTTCAAACTTTCTATTACACATATCCGTTTTCCAAATAACCAGTATTTGAGTCTTTCTTTTTGTTTGAGCCGTACGAGATGAAATTTTCATATACGGTTCTAAGGGGGGTCCCTTGGTTTACCTATCTCAATAAAGTCTATGATTGGTTCGAAGAACGTCTTGAGATTCAGGCCATTGCCGATGATATAACTAGTAAATATGTCCCTCCTCATGTCAATATATTTTATTGTTTAGGAGGAATTACACTTACTTGTTTTTTAGTCCAAGTAGCGACGGGTTTTGCTATGACTTTTTATTATCGTCCAACCGTTACGGAGGCTTTTGCTTCTGTTCAATATATAATGACTGAGGCTAACTTTGGTTGGTTAATCCGATCAGTTCATCGATGGTCAGCAAGTATGATGGTCTTAATGATGATCTTGCACGTATTTCGCGTGTATCTCACTGGTGGTTTTAAAAAACCTCGCGAATTGACTTGGGTTACAGGTGTAGTTTTGGGTGTATTGACTGCATCCTTTGGTGTAACTGGTTATTCTTTACCTTGGGACCAAATCGGTTATTGGGCAGTCAAAATTGTAACAGGTGTACCCGACGCTATTCCTGTAATAGGATCCTCGGTGGTAGAGTTATTGCGCGGCAGCGCTAGTGTGGGACAATCTACCTTGACTCGTTTTTATAGTTTACATACTTTTGTATTACCTCTACTTACTGCCGTATTCATGTTAATACACTTTCCAATGATACGTAAGCAAGGAATTTCTGGTCCTTTATAGAGAATATGAATCATAGATATTTGTAATCAATCATTTTGGGGAGGAGTAATAGTATTTCATTGCTACAAATATGCATTATTTTTTTTTAATAAGACATGTATTTGGATATTTCCCTTCAACTTAACAA